ATTTCCATACTATATTCCATAGTATATAGTATTAAGTAAATAGAATAGGTGGAGCATGAATCATATCACATTACTTATCCTACTGGATCTTACGGAGCCTGTTTCTGCATAACATGATTCGGGTATGATCATAGAAAAGATTCTCCTCAAGCGAACCGGCCTACCCTCCTCTCTGTCTGTAAGGGAACTATGCGGTGGTTGGAACAGAGACACATTTTGTTGTAAATTCCAATCCAATGTGGCGGATCATATATCTGCACAGCTCAATCAATAGTTCAAGTCACACACTCCCATAATCCATTTATCTTCTCTGAAGAGAATCCGCTTCAACTACGCATACAAAATAAAGAATATTTCGCAGTTAGTTGAGGAAAAAATTTCCAACTGGAATGTCTTATTCTTTTCAATAATCCATGTTTGTAGCAATGAAATCCTATTGTTCCTCCCCGAAATAATTATGATCGATTATACATATCTATAATCTGTTTTTTTCTATAAAGGACCTGAAATGCCTTGCTTACGTATCATTGAAAAGTGCATTAACATAAATACGGCAGTAAGAAGAGGTAATACAAAAGTGTGTAAACTATAAAAGCGGGTCAGGGTGGATTGACCCACACTAGTACTTCCACGCAGTAATTCTACTAAAGGGGATCCAATTACAGGAATTGCTTCTGGTACGCCTGTCACAATTTTGACTGCCCAATAACCAATCTGATCCCAAGGTAAGGAATAACCGGTTACGCCAAAGGATGCAGTCAATACAGCTAGAATTACACCGGTAACCCAAGTTAATTCGCGAGGTTTTTTAAATCCACCTGTGAGATAAACACGAAATACGTGCAAAATCATCATTAGGACCATCATACTTGCCGACCATCGATGAACTGATCGGATTAACCAACCAAAATTAGCTTCAGTCATTATGTATTGAACCGAGGCAAAAGCCTCGGTAACGGTCGGACGGTAGTAAAAAGTCATAGCAAAACCCGTAGCAACTTGTACTAAAAAACAAGTAAGTGTGATCCCTCCTAGACAATAAAATATGTTGACATGAGGGGGAACATATTTACTGGTTATATCATCTGCGATCGCCTGAATCTCGAGACGCTCTTCGAACCAATCATATACTTTATTGAGATAGGTAAACCCAAGGACTCCCCCTCCGAGAACCGTATATGAGAATTTCATCTCGTACGGCTCAAGCAGAAACACACAAATACTGGTTAAAACAGATATGTAATAGAATAGAAAGTTTGAAACTTCTTAACTACTTGATTCAATCATCTCTGAGTATACGAAAGAACCAAAACCTGAAATCCCGTTTTTGATGATAATGCCAAAATATCAAGTTGGCTCATCCGTCTTTATGCTGATCGTTACAGGCCTCTTGAATACTCTCCTCTCCTATTTATTAATTTCATTTTTTTATGAATTTATTTTTTTTTTTGAAATGCGAATTTACTTTACTATTTTCTAGAAATTAATAGGAATTGATAGGAATTCTCTTGTTGAGACCCTATGATTTGTTTAAAACCTCAGATTCATACTAGAACCACGATGATTCAATAAAGCCCCTAAACCAAAAAGTTCGTTGAGTAAGAACCCTTTGATCATCACTTATCAATGAATGGATAATGGGTGTTATGGATAAAAATAAAAATCCAAGTAAATATAGCTATATCTCCTTCAGTCTAGGATAAGAGTGCTTTTGAAAGAAGAAAAACTATTTGAGACCCCTTTACACATTTTTGGGAATCCGGCTGCGAGGTATGAATAGTACGCATGAATCATAGTTCAAATATTTTTTGATCTATTCCATATATTCTGTGCTCCAGATACTCGAATAAATATCCGACGAGGCAAAGCCCATCTCTATCGAGATGACAGATCTGTTTTCTGTACTATCAATAGGATCAATTAGAACAAGTCACACACTCATATTCCGGAAATACCGAAACAAGGGAATTCCGCGATCGAACTACCAACCCAGTAACCCGAGTCTTCAAAAATTTAGGATTGAATGGAAAAGCCCCGGTTTTCTTGATTTTGATTGAAACATCAGGACCTCGTAGTTATTATAGAACTAACTGACTAAAATTCCATCCAGTAAAACGGAAGAATTGTAAATCTCCAAAATAATGGATAAGAATATCGCAAATAAGGCCATTGCGACCCCCATCAAGGGGGTCGTTCCCCACCCAGGGGCTACTTTACCATATTCCGAATTCAAAGGTTTCAATAAATCCCCTATAACAGTTCGTCTTGGCCCAGATTTGGAACTATCCTCAACGGTTTGTGTAGCCATAAATCCTATTGCATTGATTGAGATCTGTTGACTTTGTATACTATTCCGTTGTAAATAAACGGATCTTATTGTAACGTAGATCCATCATTCATGGTCTTAAAATTCTATAATAATGGAAACAGCAACCCTAGTCACCATCTTCATATCTGGTTCACTTGTAAGCTTTACTGGGTATGCCCTATATACCGCTTTTGGGCAACCCTCTCAACAATTAAGAGATCCTTTCGAAGAACACGGGGACTAGTTGAAATAACGAACCTCCCAATATAATAGGGAGGTTTCTTATTTTAATTGAAATTGAGATAATCAAAAATCATTTCTACTTCTTAGTAGAAATCCTAGGTGGGTCTCGGAAAAAAATAGCGAAAAAAATTATCCCTAAAGTCGATACTAACAGGAATGTATAAACCAATGCTTCCATAGATTCGATCGTGGTTTACAATTATAGCTTACGTACCTGTGCATTTGGAATCATTTCCCGGAAGAAGGGGAAAGAGTCAAAGGAAAGCAATGATCCAAATCAAGACTTTTCCGATACTCTATATTAGATTAGCAAAAAAAATAGAAGAGAAATATACATATACCGGAGCAATGTTGTATCAGACTGCTTGTCTCCTTGTGGTTGGGTCTCCGATTTTTTGGAATGTTCCAAACTCTACTTGAGAATCCAAATCTGGATCAATACCAGCAAAAACATCTCTGAACAAGGTTCTAGCGCCATGCCAAATGTGGCCGAAAAAGAAGAGCAAAGCAAATGAAGCATGTCCAAAAGTAAACCAACCCCTTGGACTGCTGCGAAAAACACCATCTGATTTCAAAGTAGCACGATCCAATTCAAAAATCTCCCCCAATTGAGCACGTCTAGCATATTTTTTCACAGTAGCAGGATCACTATAACTAACTCCATTGAGTTCACCGCCATAGAACTCAACAGTTACACCTACCTGTTCCACACTATACTTTGATTCCGCCCTTCTAAAAGGAACATCTGCTCGCACAATTCCGTCTCCATCTACCAAAACTACCGGAAATGTTTCAAAAAAGGTAGGCATACGACGGACAAAAAGTTCATGACCTTCTTTATCTCTAAAGACGGGGTGTCCTAACCAGCCAACAGCTATTCCATCGCCGTTGTCCATTGAACCTGCTCTGAATAATCCTCCCTTTGCCGGATTATTACCAATGTAATCGTAAAAAGCTAATTTTTCGGGAATTTTAGACCAAGCTTCTGATAAACTCAGATTTTCGGCTAGCCCAGCGCTAACTCTTCTATATATTTCTTGCTGAAAGTACCCCTGATCCCACTGATAACGAGTGGGCCCAAATAATTCAATTGGGGTAGTTGCTGAACCATACCACATAGTTCCAGCAACTACGAAAGCTGCAAAAAAGACAGCAGCGATACTACTAGAAAGGACAGTTTCAATATTGCCCATACGTAATCCTTTGTATAAACGTTGGGGCGGGCGAACACTAAGATGGAATAGGCCCGCTAATATACCCAATGTCCCCGCTGCAATATGATGAGAGGCTATTCCTCCTGGAACAAAAGGATCAAAACCTTCTGCCCCCCAAGATGGGTTTACAGGTTGTACTTTTCCGGTTAAGCCGTAAGGGTCGGACACCCATATTCCAGGACCATACAAGCCTGTTACATGAAATGCTCCAAACCCAAAGCAAGCCACTCCGGCAAGAAATAAATGAATTCCAAAGATCTTGGGCAAATCCAAGGAGGGTTTTCCCGTACGCTCGTCGCGGAATATTTCTAGGTCCCAATACACCCAATGCCAGATAGCTGCTAAGAAGCACAAACCGGAAAGCATAATATGTGCTCCGGCTACACCTTCGTAACTCCAAATACCCGGATTCGTTATAGTCCCCCCGGTAATACTCCAACCACCCCATGAATTAGTTATGCCTAAACGAGTCATGAAGGGTATAACAAACATACCCTGTCTCCACATTGGATCAAGAACAGGGTCAGAGGGATCAAAAACCGCTAATTCGTATAAAACCATCGAGCCGGCCCAACCAGAAACTAGAGCTGTATGCATTATATGGACAGAAAGTAATCGGCCGGGATCATTCAATACGACGGTATGAACACGATACCAAGGCAAACCCATAGAAAAACCCCTTTATGAAAAAAAAAATAGACACTATGTGACTTTCTCGCATTGAATTGGAAAAGACTATGCTATGCACCTTACCCTTCCGTTGGATTATCTCGAATCAACAGTTCATATTTATTATTTATTCCGTTCCATTAGTAATAATTGAACAATTCCGTTCGTAGGAGCAAAGAGAAACAGATCTATTCTATACCCGATAAGTACCAATATGCAATGGGGATTGGACCCACTTTTGGAGTAAATGCAATACAAAAGGACTTGCTCATCATTCGGCGATCCCTTCGTAAGATTTTGACTTTATTCAACCTGTCTTCCTATAAACACCCTCTAAATCTATGGATAAAATATGATAAACAACAATATTCGACTAGGAAAACGAGAAAAAAAAATAGGAAGACAAAAAACTCTATTGTTACGTTTCCACATAAAAGTAAAGTATAGTACTTAACTCCCTTTTCTTTCATTTTATGCCCATTGGTGTTCCAAAAGTACCTTTTCGGAGTCCTGGAGAGGAAGACGCGGCTTGGGTTGACGTATAGTGCGACTTGTCAGACATATTGGGTCATATGGGATTTCCCCGTTCTCTCTCCCGATTGAGATATCCTCCGTCTTCCCCAAGAAAGATTGATTATATCATAAACTATCAAGAATTCGGAGCGTGAAGTGTAATTAGATCAATTTTTTTGTTTGCTGATTTTGGGGATTATTATCAATTAATAAGATTTATGGTTAGATTAACAAGAAAAAAAGAAATATATAAATATAAATTGATAAATTAAAGTATACAGGCTCCGTTCAGAAAATTGCAAATTAGTAATCCTACACATTTACTACTAGTATCATAAAGGATTCTTATTTAATCTTAATCATAGAAGCGACCTCAAACTTGCCAATCAATCGAGTAATATGATAAATACATTGCATATTTTGAAAAAGAAAATATGAGAAATGATGAAAAGAAATTGAAACAAAAATTGTATCAAAAGGAAGTGGTATAGGCAGCATTTGTCCTATATGTGCGAATCCAATTCGGGCGGATCTTTACCCGGAGTAGAAAAATAAACCTAAAAAAAGAATTGAGGGGGCCCATTCAGGAACAAGAAAATAACATTGTCATTTGAATCTCAATGTGACAATACATCAATGAGAGGTTAATTCGATAAGTTCAATGAATTCTTTTTTTTATAGGTTAAAAAGAAGTAATTGGAAACTTATTCATCTTTCTTTAAAAATTGGGAAAAAGCCCTCTTTAGCTTGGTTTTTTCCTTAGTAAAAGCTTGCTACGAAGGGGGGGGGGCTGGGGTCGACACATTGATTCTCTCTTTCACACAATTTTTTTTTTTAATTTTTTTGAACCGTATGCATCTAAAGATGCGCGTCCGGTTCCTAAGGGATAAAATTTTGTCCTAATCAACCGACTTCATCGAGAAAGATTACTTTTTTTAGGTCAAGAAGTTGATAGTGAGATCTCGAATCAAATTGTTGGTTTGATGGTATATCTCAGTATAGAGGATGGTACTCGGGATCTTTATTTGTTTATAAACTCTCCCGGCGGGTGGGTAATCCCGGGAATAGCTATTTATGATACTATGCAATTTGTGTCACCAGATGTACATACAATATGCATGGGATTAGCAGCTTCAATGGGATCTTTCATCCTGGTCGGAGGGGAAATTACCAAACGTCTAGCATTCCCTCACGCTTGGCGCCAATGCGTTTTTTTAAGAGAAAAAAAGAAGAAGACTATGCCTTCGCCATATAAAATATGAATATTAAGTAATAATAGCATGGCATTTGGGATTTGATATGAGCAAACAATTTTGTTTGTTTTTCACAACATGTGATTATGTATCGAGGTAGTAGTATGAAACAAAGCTTATTCCGGATTTGATCTTATGGATGGGGGATCCGTTTCAGCGTCACAAACCCTTTTGCTTCTACACTCGAAGTCTCTTTCCAATATTTATGTTATGAAAGAATACAAAAAAAGATCATTTTAATCTTTCCTTCGTTTTTCGGATCAAGAAAACACTTTGGGATTGCTGAATTGCAAACGAGATAGATAATAAGATAAAATATCTAAAGCAACGGAACCATCATAGTATTTTTGGATTCCTCCTAAAAAAGGATGGTAAATGGCTTACTGGATCTGATAGATCCTATTTTTCTCTCTCTTAAAGAGGGAAGGGAAAAGAAAATTCCATAACAGAGCCGTATGCAATGCGCAAAACATGCCTGTACGGTTGTTCAATTCTATCTTTCTTGTTTCTTCTTGTTCTATTTTTCCTTCCCTTCGCGGGACCGTGCGAGGCAGAAGAACCTTTTATTATCTTATATCATCAGGGTTATGATCCACCAACCTGCTAGTTCTTTTTATGAGGCACCTACAGGAGAATTTATCCTGGAAGCGGAAGAATTACTGAAACTCCGCGAAACCCTCACAAGGGTTTATGTACAAAGAACAGGCAACCCTTTATGGGTTGTATCTGAGGACCTGGAAAGGGATGTCTTTATGTCAGCAACAGAAGCCCAAGCTCATGGCATTGTTGATCTTGTAGCCGTCGAAAATAGCGGGAATTTTACATAAACCTGCAATCCTGTTTCGAGCCATAATTCAAATAATCTGTAATTTCGTATTTTTTCCTTTTTCTTACCCCAGTCAAATTACTTGAAGTATGAAATACTTCATAATCATCCGGTTAGGATGAATCTAAACCAGCCCATTCGGTATACGATTCAGAATTCAAGATGCCAACTATTAAACAACTTATTAGAAACACAAGACAGCCAATCCGAAATGTCACGAAATCCCCTGCTCTTCGGGGGTGTCCTCAGCGCCGAGGAACATGTACTAGGGTGTATGTGCGACTCGTTTAGATCATGAGCTGAAGCAAACAATAGGATTTTCCCAGTATCAATGATCGGTAGCAATGAATAGGATAGAATCGATGAGCCCGGAACCCTATTCACTATCTAAAAATAGAGATCTATCCTATATTTTAGGGAATTTATGGCTTCCATTGGTGTAAATCCAATCAATTCAATTGGAGTTGAAAAGCAATTCCCCACTGGTAGCAATGGTTATCCATTAAGCGGGAAAATCGTATTTAAAAAGCGGGAAGATTTTGTTCCGATTCTTGCACGAACGGACTAAGAGGGCCAGCTACCTAGCTAACCTTCCTAATTAAATGCCGTTACTGTATGGATAGATCTTCATTGTGAAAAGACCTATTACTCGATAATTCATGGGTAGAGCCAAAAGGTTTGTGTGAACTGTACAAGTTCCCAATAACTTTGATTAAATGAGGAAGGGGCTCCGGTGTATAGAGGGGGCCTCACCGTTTAAGAAGTGACCATAGAAACGATGGAAGCCGCTATTTTTTTTTAGTTTTTTTTTAGTTTTTAGTAATTTACTACTACTTATTTACTATTTTTTTTATGCCCAATACAATATTCTATTTATATTGGTCCAATTTCTTGTTTGGAGGTTAAATGGCCGAAAGAAATAGAAAATAGTTGAAAGAAATAGAAAAATAGTGGTTGGGAAGGTCATAGTAGCAAAAGCCATTGGAATTTATATTTTATACATCGGAATAATCCGTTTTGTTATTAATTATTAAACTAGGGAAGGGTAAGAATGACTGAAAGAAAAAAATCAATTAGTTATTCATCAAAGTTTTATTTGATTCAATGACCAGAGTTAGACGAGGATATATAGCTCGCAGGCGCCGAACAAAAATTCGTTTATTTGCATCAACTTTTCGAGGGGCTCATTCAAGACTTACTCGAACTATTACGCAGCAGAAAATGAGAGCTTTGGTTTCTGCTCATCGGGATAGAGGCCGGAAAAAGAGGGATTTTCGTCGTTTGTGGATCACTCGGATAAATGCTGTAATCCGGGGGTCGGGGGTATCCTATAGTTATAGTCGATTAATACACGATTTGTACAAGAGACAATTGCTGCTAAATCGTAAAATACTTGCGCAAATAGCTATATCAAATAGGAATTGTTTTTACATGATTTCTAATCAGATCATCAAATCGGGAGAATGTGAAGAATTTAACGGAATTATTTAAACGGAATTCCCCGGAGAATGAACTCCGGGGAGGTACAGTATAAATTCATATGCTAAGAGAAAGAATGAACCAACACCTTAAAAAAAAATTTATTCTTAACCGATTCTTTTTTTCTATTACTTTTCTATTTCGACGTGACAATAAAATCTCTCGGCTTTTTCCAAAAGAACTTCAATCGAAGTTTGAGTTCCAATTTACATTTTTTTCTTCAGGAGTAGGCCTATTTATTTCTGATACTCGGTCCGGCAGTTTTAGGGATTGACTCAGGTCTCTCAAACTGTTTTTCATTATTAAGAAAAGGTAACGAAGATAAAATACGAGCTTGTTTTATGGCAATAGTAATTAATCGTTGTTGTTTCAAGGTCAATCTGTTCACTCTTCTAGATAATATTTTTCCCTGTTCACTAATAAATCGACTAATTAAACTCATGTTTCTATAATCAATTCGATCCCCCGATCCAATTGGTGGGGGCAAACGCCTACGAAAAGATCGTTTGGATTTACGAAGGGGTCGCTTGGTTTTATCCATAGTTTATTCCTTATCTCTAAAATCCTATTTTATTTGATTTCTTCATTTATTTATTTATTTTTTCGGATCCAACCCAACGGAAATAGGATATGATTTATATATATATATATATAATATTATTTCTTCCTTTTCCTTACTTAACTTCAAAAGGGGACACAACACAGATGCTCTACTCACTCTATTTCTTTATCTCTCCGTGAATCGTATGCTTGTGACAATATGGGCAAAATTTTCTCAATTCTAATCGACCGGGTGTATTGTGTCGATTCCTTTGAGTAATATATCTTGAAACGCCCGATGGTTTTTTTTGTTTATTGAAACCATTTCGGACACAGCTGGTACATTCCAAAAGAACTATTACTCTAGCATCTTTACCCTTGGCCATGAACCTCCTTTACATTTTGGATTTACTCAACTCTTCAATTTTTTACCTGAATCAAAAAAAGGGGAGCAAAAAATAAATCGAAGTTTCTAACATAAAATCGAATTGGAAAAGATTTGATTTCCATCAATGGAGTAATACTAAGTAATACAATTTTTTCTAACTATCAACTATTTTTTAATCTCAGTATTTCATTTACTATCTTGTGTGGTCTTAACCATTCTGTGCCCTAAAACCACATTTTTTCTTTGCTCTCCCCCCGATTAATTCTATCCTGAGCCCGAGCTTCGCTGGGGTTCAATCCACTTTTTTCTTTCCTTCTTATCTCATGAAAAAAAAAAGAAGTAAATTTGTAACAAAGAATTTTGAGTATCTATAATCTTCTTCACTACCTTCCATCCCAAAAACTAGAATGAAAAAAAGGGGAATACCAACGCATCCGGGAATAAACGATTGATCTCTATCAATAGACCTGCTAAAGAACCGAACCATAAAGTAGCTAACACGGGTGCCACGGAGAGATATGTTTTTATATCTCGCATTGCAAAGCCTCCTTTTTATTATTATTATAA